CTCCACTCGAATTTGAGTTCTTTTTCTTTATCATAAGGTTATCTCCCGCCAATGAATGATAAGTATCTCTTTTTTTTCCAAATTAACGACGAGATTTATTATCGTTTCTCGCATGTCTCGCGAAAGTCAGAGTCGGCGCGAATTCTCCCAATTTGTGACCTACCATACGATCTGTTATATAAATAGGTAAATGTTCCTTTCCATTATGAATAGCGATTGTATGGCCAATCATTTTGGGTATAATGGTAGATGCCCGAGACCAAGTTACTATTATTTCTTTCTCCTCCCTCATGTTGAGTTTTTCAATTTTTCTTGATAAAGGATTAGCTACAAAAGGGTTTTTTTTTAGTGAACGTGCCACAGCTGATTACTCCTTTTTTTACATTTTAAAGATTGGCATTCTATGTCCAATAGAATATCTCGATCTAAGTATGAAGGTAAGAATAAATACAATAATGATGAATGGAAAAAAGAGAAAATCCTTTAGCTAGATAAGGGGCGGATGTAGCCAAGTGGATCAAGGCAGTGGATTGTGAATCCACCACGCGCGGGTTCAATTCCCGTCGTTCGCCCATCACATTATTTCAAATTCAAAAAATTCTATTTTCAATATTCCTATTTACGGCGACGAAGAATAAAACTATCACTATATTTTTTCCTTTTCCGACTTCTTCTTCCAAGCGCAGGATAACCCCAAGGAGTTGTGGGTTTTTTTCTACCAATTGGGGCTTTCCCTTCCCCACCTCCATGGGGATGGTCTACAGGGTTCATAACTACTCCTCTTACTACAGGACGCTTACCTATCCAACACTTCGATCCGGCTCTACCCAAACTTTGTTGATTCACCCCAACATTACCCACTTGTCCGACTGTTGCTAAGCAGTTTTTGGATATCAAACGGACCTCCCCGGATGGTAATCTTAATGTGGCTGATTTACCCTCTTTTGCGATCAGTTTCGCTACAGCGCCCGCCGCTCTAGCTAATTGTCCACCCTTTCCAAGCGTGATTTCTATGTTATGTATGGCCGTGCCTAAGGGCATATCGGTTGAAGTAGATTCTTCTTTTAAAAACCTCTTCCCAAACTGTACAAGCTTCTTCCAAAGCATACGGCTTTCTAGATGTATATGATGATATCTAGACAGATGGATCTTTATCTTATATGAATCGTATGATGAAGTACCACATGAGTGGATATATAGGAATCCAAATCTGCCGAATCACTCATGTATGATCTTCTACATCCTAGGTCTCCCCGTTCCATCATCTGGCTTATGTTCTTCATGTAGCATTCAGACCGAATGACTCTATGAAATTACGTCGATACTTCCACATATTACGGGTAACGTAGGAGACATCTCTATTTTTCCCCGGGGGATCTTTATAATTACCACTGCTTAGCTTTCAATTCGCCTCTGACCATCAAATTAAATGTGAATAACCCGTCCTCCTCTCTTTGAAACAAGGGGCGCTTCCGGTTCTGTGCGTGCTTCAAACAATTTTGTCTTCTCCATATTACCATATCTCTAGAGTCAATAATTTTCTATGAGGAACTACTGAACTCAATCACTTGCTGCCGTTACTCAACAGTTTTCTGTTGAGGTCTATCCCATAGAGGTACTCAAATTGGATCAGTGATTGATTTCTAGGTTTCATCGTAAACCTAATTGGTTACTTCCAATTACGTAAATCAATAGTTCAAACCGCACTCAAAGGTAGGGCATTTCCCATTGATATAGGGACTTCTGTACCAGAAATAATGGTATCTCCAATTATAGCCCCTCTGGGGTGTAAAATATATCTTTTCTCGCCATCCCCATAATGTATGAGACAAATGTATGCATTTCGATTAGGGTCATATTCTATGGTTACGATTCTACCAGATATGTCTTTTTCATTCCGTCGAAAATCGATTTTACGGTATAGACGCTTATGACCTCCCCCTCTATGTCTTGCGGTAATGATTCCTCTGGCATTACGACCTTTACCACAATGATGCTGTCCACAGATCAAATTATTTCGTGGATTGGATTTCATTTGACTGTCTATGGCTCTATTACGTGTGCTCGGGGTAGAAGTTTTGTATAAATGTATCGCCGTGTTATTAAGTATTTTGCTTTAAGTTCTTTTCTCTATAAGAGGTGGAATAGAATAACCCGGTTGAAGCGTAATGATCATACGTCTGTAATGCATTGTATGTCCCATAATAGGTCCTATTCTTCTACCCTTTCCTGGGAGTCGATGACTATTCATAGCTATTACCTTGACACCAAAGAAGAGTTCGACCCAATGCTTTATTTCTGTCCTAGTTGATCCTGATTCGACATTAGAAGTATATTGATTGTTCCCCAATAACCGAATACTTTTTTCTGTAAATACTGCATATTTGATTCCATCCATAACTCCATTTTCTTCCCTATGAGTTCCAGTATCGATAAGAATTCTAGTTCTTACTGTTCATATGTTATGGTATGAATATACCATACCAATTCGTTATGTATGGATGATGAGATTCCATTGATACAGAGCCAATTCCAATAGACTTATTGAACGTTCCCATTGGCGTGCATCCAGCAGGAATTGAACCTACGAATTTGCCAATTATGAGTTGGGCGCTTTAACCATTCAGCCATGGATGCTTAACAGGGCTCATTGTACATCGTGAATAACCAAATTCCAATTGAAATGAAATCTTTAGGAGGAATCAATGAAAATCTTTAGGAGGAATCAATGAAACGATATCAATTCAAATCCTGGATCTTCGAATTGAGAGAGATATTGAGTGAGATCAAGAATTCTCACTATTTCTTAGATTCATGGATCAAATTCGATTCAGTGGGATCTTTCACTCACATTTTTTTCCACCAAGAACGTTTTATGAAACTCTCTGACCCCCGAATTTGGAGTATCCTACTTTCACGTGATTCACAGGGTTCAACAAGCAATCGATATTTCACGATCAAAGGTGTAGTACTGCTTGTAGTAGTGGTCCTTATATCTCGTATTACCAATCGAAAGATGGTCGAAAGAAAAAATCTCTATTTGATGGAGCTTCTTCCTATACCTATGAATTCCATTGGACCCAGAAATGAGACATTGGAAGAATCTTTTTGGTCTTCCAATATCAATAGATTGATTGTTTCACTCCTGTATCTTCCAAAAGAGAAAAAGATTTCTGAGAGTTGTTTCATGGATCCGCAAGAGAGTACTTGGGTTCTCCCAATAAATAAAAAGTGTATCATGCCTGAATCGAACCGGGGTTCGCAGTGGTGGAGGAACCGGATCGGAAAAAAGAGGGATTCTAGTTGTAAGATAGCTAATGAAACCGTAGCTGGAATTGAGATCTCATTCAAAGAGAAAGATAGCAAATATCTGGAGTTTCTTTTTTTATCCTATACGGATGATCCGATCCGCAAGGACCATGATTGGGAATTGTTTGATCGTCTTTCTCCGAGGAAGAAGCGAAACATAATCAACTTGAATTCGGGACAGCTATTCGAAATCTTAGGGAAAGACTTGATTTGTTATCTCATGTCTGCTTTTCGTGAAAAAAGACCAATTGAAGGGGAGGGTTTCTTCAAACAACAAGGAGCTGAGGCAACTATTCAATCAAATGATATTGAGCACGTTTCCCATCTCTTCTCGAGAAACAAGTGGGGTATTTCTTTGCAAAATTGTGCTCAATTTCATATGTGGCAATTCCGCCAAGATCTCTTCGTTAGTTGGGGGAAGAATCAGCACGAATCGGATTTTTTGAGGAACGTATCGAGAGAGAATTGGATTTGGTTAGACAATGTGTGGTTGGTAAACAAGGATTGGTTTTTTAGCAGGGTACGGAATGTATTGTCAAATATTCAATATGATTCCACAAGATCTATTTTCGTTCAAGTAACGGATTCTAGCCAATCGAAAGGATCCTCTGATCAATCCAGAGATCATTTCGATTCCATTAGAAATGAGGATTCAGAATATCACACATTGATCGATCAAACAGAGATTCAGCAACTAAAAGAAAGATCGATTCTTTGGGATCCTTCCTTTCTTCAAACGGAACGAACAGAGATAGAATCAGATCGATTCCCGAAATGCCTTTTTGGATCTTCCTCAATGTCCCGGCTATTCACGAAACGTGAGAAGCAGATGATTATTCATCTGCTTCCGAAAGAAATCGAAGAATTTCTTGGGAATCCTACAAGATCAATTCGTTCTTTTTTCTCTGACAGATGGTCAGAACTTCATCTGGGTTCGAATCCTACTGAGAGGTCCACTAGAGATCAGAAATTTTTGAAGAAAAAACAAGATGTTTCTTTTGTCCCTTCCAGGCGATCGGAAAATAAAGAAATGGTTGATATATTCAAGATAATTACGTATTTACAAAATACCGTCTCAATTCATCCTATTTCATCAGATCCGGGATGTGATATGGTTCCGAAGGATGAACCAGATATGGACAGTTCCAATAAGATTTCAGTCTTGAAAAAAAATCCATTTTTGGATTTATTTCATCTATTCCATAACCGGAACAAAGGGGGATACACGTTACACCACGATTTTGAATCAGAAGAGAGATTTCAAGAAATGGCAGATCTATTCACTCTATCAATAACCGAGCCGGATCTGGTGTATCATAGGGGATTTGCCTTTTCTATTGATTCCTACGGGTTGGATCAAAAAAAATTCTTGAATGAGGTATTCAACTCCAGAGATGAATCGAAAAAGAAATCTTTATTGGTTCTACCTCCTCTTTTTTATGAGGAGAATGAATCTTTTTATCGAAGGATCAAAAAAAAATGGGTCCGGATCCACTGCGGGAATGATTTGGAAGATCCAAAACTAAAAACAGCGGTATTTGCTAGCAACAACATCATGGAGGCAGTCAATCAATATAGATTGATCCGAAATCTGATTCAAATCCAATATAGCATCTATGGGTACATAAGAAATGTATCGAATCGATTCTTTTTAATGAATAGATCCAATCGCAACTTCGAATATGGAATTCAAAGGGATCAAATAGGAAATGATACTCTGAATCATATAACTATAATGAAATATACGATCAACCAACATTTATTGAATTTGAAAGAGACTCAGAAGAAATGGTTTGATCCTCTTATTTCTCGAACCGAGAGATCCATGAATCGGGATCCTGATGCATATAGATACAAATGGTCCAATGGGAGCAAGAATTTACAGGAACATTTGGAACATTTCGTTTCTGAACAGAAGAACCGTTTTCAAGTAGTGTTCGATCGATTACGTATGAGTAAATATTCGATTGATTGGTCCGAGGCTATCGACAAACAAGATTTGTCTAAGTCACTTCGTTTCTTTTTGTCCAAGTCACTTCTCTT